CATTTGGCTCTCACGCTCAATTACTTAGGGTAAATTCTCATAGCTTTTTTTATAAATGTAATGAGCCTATCCTCTCTTCTTTATTCATAGTCCAAAAAAATGAAAAAAAAAACGAATCTAATGCAAAACTAAAATACTTGGAGGACTCTTCTGACAAAATAAAAAATATGTAATTGTCAGCAAAGTTGTTTCTTTTTTTTTCTTCAGTTCAAATCCAAAAAATTCTTCTTACTTATACATAAGGCATAGGTCGTCGATTCCGCATTGCATAAAAGAGGGAAAATGCCCCATTTTTAGAATAAGCGGTTCAAATCATTTTCTCGAGATGAGTGTTCTATATCGAAAAAATATTCATTTTAAAACCATCTCTATATTAACATAGTGGTAGAAAGAGTACCATGCTGCGTCTCGACTTCAAACGGTTTGCTTTAACCATCTTAAGAGCCCCACATTATTGGTTGCTAGAGAATCAAAGTGGATTTGCCAATTAATCACGAAATGCTGTGGTTCTTACATATAATTTCTTAAGAAGTAATTCGCGAGATCATGCACCTTTCTTTCCTAGTTCTAAGGAAAAAAGGTACAGCTGATTGGATTCAGCCTATTCTTGAAATAAACAACTCACACACACTCCCTTTCCAAAAAAGATCAATACACCAATCACTACACTTAGATTTATTGGATTTGTTGCTAAAATATCGGTATTAAATCCGAAACTCCCGGCAGATGGCCAGTGGCCCAAAGAAATGAAAGAATCGGTTACATTTTTCATAGAATCTCCTCTTATAGATAGACTAAAAAATCGACCAGAGTTCTTTTTCTATCACTTTGCCCCTCTTTTTTATTTATTCTTTTTTTTTTATCGAGTCAAAAAATAGTCGAGTTATAAAGTATGAACTACCCCTTGATTGTTACAAGACCTCATAAAAAGAGTTTCCCTTGGACTACGAACGGGAAGGATGACAGCGAGTCGGTATGCTAATTCCTCATCTGCAAATCAGCCCTTCCCGTAGGTTATTTTCTTAACGAATAGGGAATTGTAAGAGTGAAATCTTGATCTAATTTTTAAAAGCAAACGACAAGTCCAAGGCAATAAAATAGGAAAAAATATGTATTTTTCCTATTTCTAAGATAAGATTAAACAAAAGGATTCGCAAATAAAAGTGCTAATGCTACAACCAATCCATAAATCGTTAAAGCTTCCATAAAAGCTAGACTAAGCAATAGAGTACCTCGTATTTTTCCCTCTGCCTCGGGCTGTCTCGCGATACCCTCTACGGCTTGACCCGCAGCAGTCCCTTGACCAACTCCAGGTCCAATAGAAGCAAGCCCTACGGCCAATCCAGCAGCAATAACGGAAGCAGCAGAAACCAGTGGATTCATGATAAGTTCCTCGTACCAATAAAAAGAAATGGTTAATGATACAATCAACCAACGAATTATGACTTAATTATTCCATCGATAGGATTTATCCAGTCGAAATAACTAAGAACTTCTAATTTAAGTAAGAATATTATTGAATCATCAGAACTACTTCGATATCTCTTTTTTCGTTTCTATCCACAGAGTTTTTGTGAATCCATACAACTTTCGTTCTTCCATTTCTTGGTTCCGGACTGTTATTTCAATTCTTCCATCTTTTCTTGATTTCATCTGTTTATTCAGCCAATTCACAGCCACAACGATACGAAAGGACTTCTATTGGAACCCACACACAGTAGTAGAGAAAATGAAATATATCCTTAGTTCATATATAACTAGTCAATATCTAATATCACATATACATGTCTTTCTTCCATAACGTAAACCATTAGATTCAATCGGATTCGAGAATCAATCCATTTTTTAGGAATCCCTTTTTTTTTGTAAATTCTTTTCTCCCTTCCGGTTTCTTTATCATTATTCCAACCGAATACAATCTAAATGCGCAAATTCAATTGATTAGGGAGAATTATTGCATAGAACATTATTTGATTGATCTAAGTTCATGCAATTTATTATTTATTAATATTTTCTTTTGGTCAATTGTTGAATAAAATCAACTCTAAAGTAGAATGGTTTCTCCTGTTTTTTATTTAATCACACGTCGTAAACATATATCTTATTCAAATTATGATTTGAATAAGAAGATTGGCTGACCAATATAATAGAAAGTGACTATTCGTCGAGGAAAGGTAGGATATTAAGTGGACGAAAGGAAAATTTTAGGAAAAAGATCTTTTAGATCTCTTTCCTTTTTTTTTTACAACTCTCTAATAGCGTAATTTTTGGTTTTTTTGTTCCTATTCCTTTCTATCGTATATAGAGTCTTGTATATTTCTATTCCTTAAGTAAATCATCTTGAGCCGCACATACATTGCTTTGCGCTAAGCTAAAAAAAGGACTATTTCAATGATGACCCTCCATGGATTCACCTATATAAGCCGCGGCTAAAGTTGCAAAAATAAGAGCTTGAATACCACTTGTAAATAATCCAAGGAACATGACAGGGATAGGAACC